TTAGAATTCATTGAGATTCTAAAAAGTTTTCTTTTGGATGAGCTAAGGGTCGATAGAGTGAACTAAAAAGTTCTCCATCATGAGCTTTGTACCGCGCATAATCACTTACTTAGACGGGCTACAGAAAGTCATATAATGTATGAAGAAATGGAAAAAGATATGGGGTGGGGGGGGGGGGGAGGGTATCCGATTCTCTATTGTAGGGGGGATATCAGAGAATCAACAACCCCCCCCCCGGTAAAGGAAAAACAAGTACACGGGGGGCATTCTCTAGTGTAGGGGATGCCAGAGAATCAACAACCCCCCCCGGTAAAGGAAAAACAAGTACACGGGGGGTATTCTCTAGTGTAGGAGATGCCAGAGAATCAACAACCCCCCCCCCCCGACATTCGAGGAGGGGGTCGCTAGACCGGAACCCCCGACATTCGAGGAGGGGGTCGCTAGACCGGTACCCCCATCCTCTTAGTTTTTTGGGCATTTCAACTAACTAATGTAACCTTTTGGAATATGTATGAAGTATTAAAAATCTATTCATTTTGCATGAGAGGAGACACAATATGAAAAAAAAAAAAAGAAAACATAATGAAATTCTTTATTTTAAAAACTATCTATCCATCTATCTAAAAAATAGATGGGGTATATTGCGCGATAACTAAATAAATAACTTACGTATGTGTCATGATCTCGACTATTAATGAATATGTACATCAATCCATATTGGTTAATTTCTAGAATGGATACTCGTCAAAAAATTAATCATGTGCCAGGAACCAGATTTGAACTGGTGACACGAGGATTTTCAGTCCTCTGCTCTACCAGCTGAGCTATCCCGACCATTCCCCCTTCTGGCGCAACATCTACTCATTTTAATAGAGAACTCGGGTCTATGTCAATTAAAAGGACGAAAGGTCTTACAAAGGCTTATCTAGGTGCCGTAATTTCTTTGGTCTTCAAAAAGAAGGACTTTGTTTCCTTTGTCTCTAAGTTTATTTAAGGTTTAGTACGCGTAATGATATTGATTGTGAATCACTCAAATGATTATTCCTTGCTCAAAGATATTCATTTGTACGTATATCACAAGACTTGTGATAGGGGAAAAGCATTTCCGTCCGGAGCCTTTAGCCCTTTTGAAATTGAAAACAAAAAAATGAGGAGCATAGCCACCTTCAAACTGTTAATAAAAAAAGGATAACTAGTTAGGGAGTGAAATAAGCTCTTGGGGATAGAGGGACTTGAACCCTCACGATTTTTAAAGTCGACGGATTTTCCTCTTACTATAAATTTCATTGTTGTCAGTATTGACATGTAGAACGGGACTCTATCTTCATTCTCGTCCGATTAATCAGTTCTTCAAAAGATCTATCAGACTATGGAGTAAATGAATATTTGATTCTTTTTTCAACTTGGAATCGATTCATAACCCAACAATTCTTCCTTTTTTTAATATAAATTTTTTCATTTCATATTCTAAAATTTTTATTTAGATAGAATTATCTATTTTATAATATATATTTCATATTCATATTATATAAAATATAATTCAGATTATCAGATTATATATATATAAATACAGATTACGGATTCGGGTTGTCATTAATCATTTGATATAGTTCACTACGTATATGCTTTACCCTTTTTTTTATTGAAGTTTTGACGGAAGAATTTTTATAAGAACACAACACAGTCAACCCCATTTGTTAGAACAACTTCCTTTGAGTCTCTGCACCTTTCCTTTTTTTTTTTGAAAAAAGGAGTTGGCTCAGGATTGCCCCATTTTTATTAATTCCGGGGTTTCTCTGAATTTGAAAGTTTTCACTTAGTAGGTTTCCATACTAAGGCTCAAGCCAATTAAGTCCGTAGCGTCTACCGATTTCGCCATATCCCCCTTTCTTTTTTTTTAATTAGGATCTCAGTGGAATGTCTTTCCCCCCTCTTTTTTATTCTTTTATGTCGGAACCGTCGAATTCATTAGATTTGATACGGATTACTATACCGATTACTAGATCGAAAGGTGTTTCCTCCTTTTTTCTTTTTTGTCTAACTTCTTTCATCTCTATCGAAAGCCTATATTTTATTTTTGATTTGGTCTAATTAGAAATGATTCTATCATTTCTGTAGCTGCAATTCAATATGGATGGATATATACCATATATATCTTCTTATCCTTTTATTTTCCCATGCAATTTTTAATACTCAAGGGTTCGATTCTTTGTTTTTCATCTTAGTCTCTGAATGAAAGCAAAAGAATATCTTCTATCTTATTATGTTATTATGATCTATCTGGATTTCATCTTTATCGATTCTAAATTCTTATAATTCGAATTTTTTTTAATGAATTTTTTTATTCTTATCCTTTCCTTCCTTTTTTTAGGTTTTTTTCTTAGGGCAGACCTATATACTATAACAAAAAACAAAAATGAAAATAAATATCCATTTATATTAATAATATAATTATTTTCAATTTTGATTTGAAATGAATTTGAAAATTCATAGACTCACTAAACTAAATAGAAATAAAATTTCATATAATTTCTAAATAGAACGAAATAGAATTTAAATAGAATTTAATTATTCTAGACAAAAATAAAAAATATATAGAAATGAAAGAAATAAAAAAAACGAAATTCAATATTTATTTGATTTGAAATAAAATTTTTTTTTATTATAAAAGAATAAAAATGAATAGTTAATAATATTTAATAGCTAAGCCTAGACTAAGGTATAGTTTATCGAATTCCTATGTATGTAGAATTTCTGTGAGCCCGCTTAGCTCAGAGGTTAGAGCATCGCATTTGTAATGCGATGGTCATCGGTTCGACTCCGATAGCCGGCTTTTCTCTATTTTTTTTTTTTTGTTCGATTTATTTTACATGATGAATAATTTTTTGAAATCAAAGAACAAACAATAAGGTCCCCTTTCTTTTCTTATTCATATGAATAAAAGGAAAAGAAAGAGTCTTTTTCCTGATTTGGTGTGCGGAGATTTAACCCTCTCTTTTACTTTTATTTTACTTACATATTTTAAAATAAAAATAAAAAATTAAATATATAATAAAAAGCGTATAGGATATTTATACAATAATAATTCATTTCATTATTTATTATTTATTGTAATACAATACTTCAGGGGATTTCGCTTCATTTATCATTTAGTTCAGTTTTAATTTCGATTTCTTTTGTAAAATGAAATATAAAAAAAGAAAATAAATAAAGAAAAAAGAAAGGAGTCTTTATGTCGCGTTACCGAGGGCCTCGTTTCAAAAAAATACGCCGTCTAGGGGCTTTGCCTGGATTAACTAATAAAAGGCCTAGAGACGAAACTCATCTTAGAAACCGATCACGTTCCGGGAAAAGATCTCAATATCGTATTCGTCTAGAAGAAAAACAAAAATTGCGTTTTCATTATGGTATTACAGAACGACAATTACTTAAATACGTGCGTATCGCTAGAAAATCCAAAGGGTCAACAGGTCAGGTTTTACTACAATTACTTGAAATGCGTTTGGATAACATCCTTTTTAGGTTGGGTATGGCTCCGACTATTCCGGCAGCCCGCCAATTAGTTAACCATAGACATATTTTAGTTAATGGTCGTATAGTAGATATACCAAGTTATCGTTGCAAACCCCAAGATACTATTATGGCGAGGGATGAACAAAAATCCGGAACTCTAATTAAAAATTATCTTGATTCATCCCCCCGTAAGGAATTGCCCAAACATTTGACCCTTCACCCATTCCCATATAAAGGATTAGTCAATCAAATAATAGATAGTAAGTGGGTCGGTTTAAAAATAAATGAATTGCTAGTGGTAGAATATTATTCCCGTCAGACTTAACCCTAAATAAAATACAAAGCAAAGAGTTCGGACAATTTTGCCCCCTTCTTTTGCCAAAGTAAATTGACTTAAGGTTTAAAGTCAGGGGTTTGGTCCGGATTTTCTCCGACTCATATATCCCACCCCTCCCTGGATTTTTCCTATTCATGTATCATAGATCGGCAGAAAGATTTTCATTCCTTGCCCGTACTTTACTTTACCAGTATTTTACGTACCGCAGCAATGAAAAGTAAAATATATATTAAAATCAAAATAAAAGAAGGACCTAACTGTTATGTTCTACTACTAAATTAAATGGTATTTCTTGTTGTTTGATTTGTTACAGTTAGGAATGTTGGCGAATTAGGCGAAAGTATGGAAAGAGAGGGATTCGAACCCTCGGTAAACAAAAGCCTACATAGCAGTTCCAATGCTACGCCTTAAACCACTCGGCCATCTCTCCTACACAATGATTATGACTCATAAACCGAAGAAATAGCGAGACATTACTATAATTAATTCATATTTATATGAATACTTTCGATTTTTGTTTCGATAGGGATGACCAGCCCAAATAGACCGGATTAAATCAATGAATTTGAACGAATCCACTGATTGATTGATGGGTTTATGTTTTTTAGACCATGTATGATTAATGGATACTCTTCACCCATGGTTCTATTTCGATTTAGACGACAATTCCATAAAAATTCGAAAATTCCTTTCTAGTTTTAAAGTTCTCACTAACAAATCCTTTATCTCATCGATCTATTACAAATTCATGAATCATCCCGGGGATGTTTCTATTTGGTTGTATAGTGTATACTCGCTATGGACACAGGAAAAATAAACAGTTATTCTATTGATTTCCATCATAGAATGATTATTCGATTCTTTTTCCTTTACTCTTCTTTAGATCATAATTCAATCAAAATGATTTTTGACCTAATCGAAAAATTCCTTGATTCTTCCGCTTCGATGAAATTGGAATAGTTCCTATACTACTACATTTGTTTTGTATGAATTCGAACAGGATTCAACTATTTTATTTCTTATTGATTCTTGTTATTGATTTTTGAAAAAGGAGCAATTTGAGTATTTGGAATAATTGGAATAAAAAAAATTTTAAATATTAAAAAAATTAAGTAGTAGGAGAAGGTTCATTAAATTTATTTTGTTTGGAAATGAATCTGCTTTTATGTTATTTCGTACTGTAAAAATCCTTTGTTTGTGGGATCATTTTCCCCCAAAGAAAGGGTAATGAGAAGAATTATAGAATGGATTGATACCTATGCCTAGATCACGTATAAATGGAAATTTTATTGATAAGACCTTTTCAATTGTGGCCAATATCTTATTACGAATAATTCCGACAACTTCAGGAGAAAAAGAGGCATTTACTTATTACAGAGATGGTGTGATTTGATTCTTTTTTTTTTTTTTTTAATTCAATTTTACTGCTTCTAGTTTTACGAAAAAGGCATACGATTTGAGATAGAAAGAAAAAATATTCTTATTCTATATTATTGAAATAAACTTCTATATTATTGAAATAAACCTACGCTTGTTGAAGGTGAAGTTTAGAAATAGAACAATTCCTTCTGTCGTGTATCCTCGATTGATGCAGCCTCAAATACTATGCTTCAGTTATCGATTTTAGTATTGAGCGAAAGGTTACACCTCTGTGTTCTGTATTACGGGTCAATCCTACTTCCTGGTAATATAGTATCAATAGGCGGCATAGGGGAAGAAGCACTACACCCAGCAATCGACAACACAAAAGCTTTGTTAAAAATTACCTACCTACTCCCCTCTCGTATCTGGATTGGGACTAACAAAAATGGTTGGGACAACAAATATCCATCTCGTTCGTACTTTGGTTATCCATATAACCATCGAAGACTGTTGAAGTGACTATTTCCTGGAAATTAGGAGGCGTTGAGGACAAAGGAATTGCTGGAGTTATCCTTTCTATTCAGTATCAAGACGTTTGATGTTAGTAAAAGCTCTTTCGAAAGAAGGTTGGCTAGATATTTTTTGTAAAAACGCTAGCCCCGCTCAGTCCATAATGAAAATATTGCACCCCTTTTTGATTCCATGTGTTTCTTATTCTCATTATGCATATTAAAGGAGGAGCCGTATGAGATGCAAATTTCACGTACGGTTCTGGAACGGAGATTCTTTGAATCGAATGACGACCGTAACGGATGTCAGCTCAATCCGAAGGAAATTATGCGGAAGCTTTACAGAATTATTATGAAGCTATGCGACTAGAAATCGATCCCTACGATCGAAGTTATATACTCTACAATATAGGCCTTATCCACACAAGTAATGGAGAACATACAAAAGCTTTAGAATATTATTTTAGGGCACTAGAACGAAACCCATTCTTACCCCAAGCTTTTAATAATATGGCGGTGATCTGTCATTACGTGCGACTATCTCCACTATAGAAAGAAAAAGGAAGACCAAATCTGCTAGTAAATACTAAAAAAAAAGCTCGCTACATCTGCATCGTCCAAAACGACGATTTTTATGAGCTGTAGCAAAGAAAGAAACTTCATATAAGTCAAAATATGAAGAAATAAGATATGCCTATATACCCTTTTTTAATGTCTATGGATAAAAAAAATCGAGAATTGATAGAGAGGAAGCACCGTAAAGATCTAGTAACGAGGTTTTGGGCCAATACATTAATAAAAGAACTGCTTACTTATGCCTATATATAAGATAGATAGAAGTTGGGAATTAACTTATGTAATAGAGTCGGTCCACTAAGGTATTGAGCGGCGGTGTAGGATCAGATCCCAAAGATAGTAAGTCTTTTCTTTCTTACCTATGGAAAGCCTTTTTCAAAGATTCTATATAAGTTTAGATATGAAAAAATTTCTATATGAAACCGAGATAGTTACCTTGCAGAAAATACTAACGATAGGAGTAAATACCTATGTATGCTTTATTCTTCCGCAGGTGGGAGAAAAGATAAAACTGATTATTAATCAAAATGAAAGTTTGAAACTCATGCGATTAACCTCTTTTGGTTACCCCGAAGAGTGGGATAGATCCATAAGAAATCTCATTCCGTTTTTCCCTTCGATTTGATAGGTAAAAAAAGGACACCAAAAGAATTGGCTGCGGAGCCGTATGAGGTAGGAAACTCTCAAGTACGGTTCTAAGGAAAGGAATTGACCCACCTATTCCGACCGGGGAGAACAGGCCATTCAACAGGGAGATTCTGAAATTGCGGAGGCTTGGTTCGATCAAGCCGCTGAGTATTGGAAACAGGCGATAACGCTTACTCCCGAGAATTATATTGAAGCACAAAATTGGTTGAGGATCACGGGGCGTTTCGAATAAAAAAATAAAAGTTTTTATTATTTCGAATTTTTTTATTTGTTAGAATTAATCTTGGTCCATTAGGTAAATAAAATGAAATCATTCTTTTGCGAAGAACCAATCAAAGAATTTCATTATATCCCTTCTCAGATCGTTCTAGTTTGTTTCGTAGGAATAAAGAATACACAGATACAGTACAGAATATATTTTTTTCTTATTAAAACAAATAAATTACTATAATATAGTATAATATAATTTTATATAATATAATTTTTTTTTAGAATAGAAAAAAATGGAATTCGAATACTAAATTATTTAATAATTGATAAGTATTTATCAATTAA